GTTGATGTAGCTTACAATAAAGCAAAGCACTGAAAATGCTTAGATGGATTGTTAAAAATCCCATAAACACAAAGGTTTGGTCCTGGCCTTATAATTAGTTGGAGGTAAGATTACACATGCAAACATCCATAAACCGGTGTAAAATCCCTTAAACATTTACCCAAAAATTAAGGAGAGGGCATCAAGCACATAACACAACATAGCTCAAAACGCCTTGCCTAGCCACACCCCCACGGGACTCAGCAGTGATAGATATTAAGCAATAAACGAAAGTTTGACTAAGCTATACCTCTCAGGGTTGGTAAATTTCGTGCCAGCCACCGCGGTCATACGATTAACCCAAACTAATTATTTTCGGCGTAAAACGTGCCAACTATAGACTACACAATAGAATTAAAATCCAACTTATATGTGAAAATTCATTGTTAGGACCCAAAGTCAATAACGAAAGTAATTCTAACTGTTCATATAACGCACGATAGCTAGGATCCAAACTGGGATTAGATACCCCACTATGCCTAGCCCTAAACCTTAATAATTATAGATACAAAAATATTTGCCAGAGAACTACTAGCCACAGCTTAAAACTCAAAGGACTTGGCGGTACTTTATATCCATCTAGAGGAGCCTGTTCTATAATCGATAAACCCCGTTCTACCTTACCACTTCTTGCTAATTCAGCCTATATACCGCCATCTTCAGCAAACCCTAAAAAGGCACCAAAGTAAGCACAAAAACAAACATAAAAACGTTAGGTCAAGGTGTAGCCAATGAAGTGGAAAGAAATGGGCTACATTTTCTTTCTAAAGAACATTACGAACCCCTTTATGAAACTAAAGGGCAAAGGAGGATTTAGTAGTAAATTAAGAATAGAGAGCTTAATTGAATAGCGCAATGAAGTACGCACACACCGCCCGTCACCCTCCTCAAATTAAATTAACACATACTTATACATAATTTTATTAACAAATTTATGAGAGGAGATAAGTCGTAACAAGGTAAGCATACTGGAAAGTGTGCTTGGAATAATCACAGTGTAGCTTAAATATAAAGCATCTGGCCTACACCCAGAAGAATTCATAAAATGAACACTTTGAACTAATCCTAGCCCTAAAACCAACTGACATAACTAAATCACTACATAAATTAAAACATTCAACTCAAAAAGTATTGGAGAAAGAAATTTACCACAGGCGCTATAGAGAAAGTACCGTAAGGGAATGATGAAAGACTAATCTAAAGTAAAAACAAGCAAAGATTAAACCTTGTACCTTTTGCATAATGAGTTAACTAGAAAAATCTTAACAAAAAGAATTTAAGTTAAAAACCCCGAAACCCAGCGAGCTACCTAAAAACAATTTCATGAATCAACCCGTCTATGTAGCAAAATAGTGGGAAGATTTTTAGGTAGAGGTGAAAAGCCTATCGAGCTTGGTGATAGCTGGTTGCCCAAAAAAGAATTTCAGTTCAACTTTAAGTTTACCATAAGAACAACAAATCAAAATGTAAACTTAAAATATAGCCAAAAGAGGGACAGCTCTTTAGGTAAGGAAAAAACCTTAAATAGTGAATAAATAACTTATAATTAACTTAACCATTGTAGGCTTAAAAGCAGCCATCAATAAAGAAAGCGTTCAAGCTCAACATACTTATGCATGAATTAATCCCACAAATCCTAATAAATTCCTATATTACAAATTGGGCCAATCTATAAACCCATAGATGAGACACTGTTAATATGAGTAACAAGAACTAATTCTCCTAGCACAAGTGTATGACAACCCGGATAACCATTGTCAATTATCGAACTACAGGTACTAACCCCACAATAAAATTACCTAACATTAACTCGTTAACCCAACACAGGTGTGCTCTAAGGAAAGATTAAAAAAAGTAAAAGGAACTCGGCAAACACGAGCCCCGCCTGTTTACCAAAAACATCACCTCTAGCATAACAAGTATTAGAGGCATTGCCTGCCCAGTGACTAAAGTTAAACGGCCGCGGTATCCTGACCGTGCAAAGGTAGCATAATCACTTGTTCCTTAATTAGGGACTAGAATGAATGGCTAAACGAGGGTTCAACTGTCTCTTACTTTCAATCAGTGAAATTGACCTTCCAGTGAAGAGGCTGGAATACCGCAATAAGACGAGAAGACCCTGTGGAGCTTTAATTTACTAGTTTAACTTATATATAATAACCTAATGGACCAAAACAAAATAAGCATAAACTAAAAATTTCGGTTGGGGTGACCTCGGAGAATAAAAAATCCTCCGAACGATTTTAACCTAGACCAACAAGTCAAAGTAATTCTAATATCCAATTGACCCAATTATTGATCAACGGACCAAGTTACCCTAGGGATAACAGCGCAATCCTATTTAAGAGTTCATATCGACAATTAGGGTTTACGACCTCGATGTTGGATCAGGACATCCCAATGGTGCAGAAGCTATTAATGGTTCGTTTGTTCAACGATTAAAGTCCTACGTGATCTGAGTTCAGACCGGAGTAATCCAGGTCGGTTTCTATCTATTCACAATTTCTCCCAGTACGAAAGGACAAGAGAAATGGAGCCACCTTATCACAAGTGCTCTCAACCAATTTATGAAAAAATCTCAACAAAATATGTATGTCCAACAAATAAACCTAGATCAGGTTATTAGGGTGGCAGAGCCAGGTAATTGCGTAAGACTTAAACCCTTTCCCCCAGAGGTTCAAATCCTCTCCCTAATAATGTACTTTATTAACATCCTGACACTTCTAGTCCCAATCCTAATTGCCATAGCCTTCCTCACCCTAGTAGAACGGAAAATTTTAGGTTATATACAATTACGCAAAGGCCCTAACATCGTCGGCCCATATGGCATTCTACAACCATTTGCAGATGCCATAAAACTATTTATAAAAGAACCTATACGCCCCTTAACCACCTCAATCTCACTATTCATCATCGCACCAACCCTCTCCCTCACACTAGCCCTAAGCCTGTGAATTCCCCTACCAATACCTCACCCCCTCAGCAACCTTAACTTAGGTATACTATTTATTCTAGCTACATCAAGCCTTTCAGTTTACTCCATTTTATGATCAGGATGAGCATCAAATTCAAAATACTCCCTATTTGGAGCCCTACGAGCCGTTGCCCAAACTATCTCTTATGAAGTCACAATAGCCATCATCCTTTTATCCGTACTCTTAATAAGCGGCTCATTCTCCCTACAAATACTTATTACTACACAAGAACATACCTGACTATTAGTCCCCGCCTGACCAATAGCCATAATATGATATATCTCAACCCTAGCAGAAACAAACCGAGCCCCCTTCGACCTCACAGAAGGAGAATCAGAGCTAGTTTCAGGCTTCAACGTCGAATACGCCGCAGGACCATTTACCCTATTTTTTATAGCTGAATACACTAACATTATCTTAATAAATGCTTTAACATCAATTGTATTCCTAGGACCCTTATACTACATCAACCATCCTGAATTTTACTCAATTAACTTCATAACAGAAACACTACTATTAACCACAACCTTCCTATGAATCCGAGCATCCTACCCCCGCTTTCGATACGACCAACTAATGCACCTCCTATGAAAAAACTTCCTTCCCCTAACACTAGCATTCTGCACATGATACATTTCCCTCCCAATCTTTCTAGCGGGAATCCCACCCTACACATAGAAATATGTCTGATAAAAGAGTTACTTTGATAGAGTAAATAATAGAGGTTTAAATCCTCTTATTTCTAGGATAATAGGAATTGAACCTACACTTAAGAATTCAAAATTCTTCGTGCTACCAATACACCCCATCCTATGAAGTAAGGTCAGCTAATTAAGCTATCGGGCCCATACCCCGAAAATGTTGGTCTAAACCCTTCCCGTACTAATAAACCCTATCACCCTAATCATCATCTACTTCACCATTTTCATAGGGCCCGCAATCACAATATCTAGCTCCAACTTACTCCTAATATGAGTTGGATTAGAAGTAAGTCTCTTAGCCATTGTTCCTCTACTAACTAACAAAAAAACCCCACGATCAACTGAAGCAGCAACAAAATACTTCCTCACACAAGCTACAGCCTCTATAATTATATTACTAACCATTATCCTAAACTACAAACAATCAGGAATATGAATATTTCAACAGCAAACTAACAGCATATTACTCAATCTAACACTCATCTCACTAGCCATAAAACTTGGATTAGCCCCATTCCACTACTGACTACCCGAAGTCACTCAAGGGGTTCCTATACATATTGGACTGATCCTATTAACATGACAAAAAATCGCCCCACTATCAATCTTATACCAAATTTATCAACTCCTAAATCCAACTATCACAACCATTCTTGCAATTGCATCAGTCTTTATCGGTGCCTGAGGAGGACTAAACCAAACACAAACACGAAAAATCATAGCATACTCATCAATTGCCCACATAGGATGAATAGTAGCAATCCTCCCATACAACCCCAACTTAACACTCCTAAACCTAGCAATTTATATCCTATTAACCATCCCAATATTCATCTCCCTCATAACAAACTCAGCAACAACAATCAACTCATTCTCACTGACATGAAACAAAACTCCCATAATTCTAACCATAGCATCCATCGTCCTCCTATCTATAGGAGGCCTCCCTCCTCTCACAGGATTCCTACCCAAATGAGCAATCATCTCAGAACTCCTAAAAAATGACTGCTCAATCCTATCAACGCTAATAGCTATAATAGCCTTATTAAATTTATTCTTTTACACACGACTAATTTATTCCGTGTCTCTCACCATATTTCCAACCAACAATAACTCCAAAATAATTTCTCACCACATAAACCTAAAACACAACCCTATCCTACCAACACTAACAGTATTAAGCACCCTGACTCTACCACTTTCATCCCAACTAATAACATAGAAGTTTAGGATATAATAAGTCCAAGAGCCTTCAAAGCCCTTAGAAAACAAACAAGTTTAACTTCTGAATAAGGACTGTAAGACTATATCCTACATCTATTGAATGCAAATCAATTGCTTTAATTAAGCTAAGACCTTAACTAGATTGGAAGGATTCAAACCTACGAAAATTTAGTTAACAGCTAAATACCCTACTTACTGGCTTCAATCTACTTCTCCCGCCTATCAGAAAAGAGGCGGGAGAAGCCTTAGTAGAGGAGGTCTCTCTACACCTTCGAATTTGCAATTCGACATGAAAATCACCTTAAGGCTTTCTGGTAAAAAGGGGATTTAACCCCTGTCTTTAGATTTACAGTCTAATGCTTACTCAGCCATCTTACCTATGTTCGTAAACCGTTGACTATTTTCAACCAACCACAAAGATATCGGGACCCTCTATTTATTATTTGGTGCCTGAGCAGGGATAGTAGGAACAGCCTTAAGCATTTTAATTCGAGCCGAATTAGGACAGCCAGGCGCACTCCTAGGCGACGATCAAATCTATAATGTTATCGTCACAGCCCATGCATTCGTAATAATTTTCTTTATAGTTATACCCATAATAATCGGAGGCTTCGGAAACTGACTAGTACCCCTAATAATTGGAGCCCCTGACATAGCATTCCCACGAATAAATAACATAAGCTTTTGATTACTTCCTCCATCATTTCTACTTCTCTTAGCATCCTCTATGGTAGAAGCCGGAGCAGGGACAGGATGAACAGTATACCCCCCTTTAGCCGGAAATCTAGCCCACGCTGGAGCATCTGTAGACTTAACCATTTTCTCTCTTCACCTAGCCGGAGTATCCTCTATCTTAGGGGCTATCAACTTCATTACAACTATCATTAATATGAAACCCCCTGCCATAACCCAATACCAAACGCCTCTCTTCGTATGATCAGTATTAATTACAGCCGTCCTACTACTTCTCTCATTACCAGTATTAGCAGCGGGCATTACCATGCTTCTTACAGACCGAAACCTAAATACTACTTTCTTCGATCCTGCTGGAGGAGGAGACCCTATCCTGTATCAACACCTATTCTGATTCTTTGGCCACCCAGAAGTCTATATCCTTATCCTCCCAGGATTTGGAATTATTTCACACGTAGTTACTTACTACTCTGGGAAAAAAGAACCATTCGGATATATAGGAATAGTTTGAGCCATAATATCTATTGGCTTTCTAGGATTTATCGTATGAGCACACCACATATTTACAGTAGGCCTAGACGTAGACACACGAGCCTACTTTACATCCGCCACTATAATTATTGCAATTCCCACAGGCGTTAAAGTATTCAGCTGACTTGCTACCTTACACGGGGGCAATATCAAATGATCCCCTGCTATACTATGAGCCTTAGGGTTTATTTTCTTATTCACAGTAGGAGGCCTAACTGGAATTGTCCTATCCAACTCATCACTTGACATTGTACTTCATGACACATACTATGTAGTAGCCCATTTCCACTATGTATTATCTATAGGAGCAGTATTCGCCATTATAGCTGGCTTTGTCCACTGATTCCCACTATTCTCAGGGTATACCCTAAATGACACATGAGCTAAAGCCCATTTTGCCATCATATTCGTAGGTGTTAACATAACATTTTTCCCTCAACACTTCCTAGGGTTATCAGGAATACCTCGCCGATACTCCGATTATCCAGATGCTTACACCACATGAAACACAATCTCATCTATAGGCTCATTCATCTCACTTACAGCCGTCCTTGTCATAATCTTTATAATTTGAGAAGCCTTTGCATCAAAACGAGAAGTACTTTCAGTTTCTTACTCTTCAACAAACCTAGAATGACTTCACGGATGCCCCCCACCTTACCACACATTCGAAGAACCTTCCTACGTTAAAGTTAAGTAAGAAAGGAAGGATTCGAACCCCCTACAACTGGTTTCAAGCCAATTTCATAACCACTATGTCTTTCTCAATGAGATATTAGTAAAACAATTACATAACTTTGTCAAGGTTAAATTATAGATTTAAATCTATATATCTTACATGGCTTACCCTTTCCAACTTGGCTTACAAGACGCCACATCACCTATCATGGAAGAGCTTATGAATTTCCATGACCATACCCTAATAATTGTTTTCCTCATCAGCTCACTAGTACTCTATATCATTTCACTAATATTAACAACAAAATTAACGCATACTAGCACAATAGACGCCCAAGAAGTAGAAACAATTTGAACAATCCTCCCAGCTGTCATTCTTATCCTAATTGCTCTCCCCTCCCTACGAATTTTATATATAATAGACGAAATCAATAACCCAGTTTTAACCGTGAAAACCATGGGACACCAATGATACTGAAGCTATGAGTACACCGACTATGAAGACCTATGCTTTGACTCCTACATGATCCCAACCAACGACTTAAAACCGGGTGAACTTCGCCTACTAGAAGTTGACAACCGAGTAGTCCTACCAATAGAACTCCCAATTCGTATATTAATCTCATCCGAAGACGTCTTACATTCCTGAGCCGTCCCTTCATTAGGACTAAAAACCGATGCAATCCCAGGCCGCCTTAATCAAGCCACAGTAACATCAAACCGACCCGGCTTATTCTACGGACAATGCTCCGAAATCTGTGGATCAAATCACAGCTTCATACCTATTGTTCTAGAAATAGTACCCCTAAAACATTTCGAAAACTGATCAGCTTCCATAATTTAAACTCATTGCGAAGCTTAGAGCGTTAACCTTTTAAGTTAAAGTTAGAGACCATAGATCTCCACAATGACATGCCACAACTAGACACATCTACATGATTTATTACAATCGTCTCCTCAATAATTACATTATTTATTCTATTTCAACTAAAAATCTCTTCCCAAACCTTCCCTGCAGCTCCCTCACCCAAAATCATAACCACGAAAAAAACAAATAACCCTTGAGAATTAAAATGAACGAAAATCTATTTGCCTCTTTCATTACCCCAACAGTAATGGGTCTACCAATTGTTGTAACCATCATTATATTTCCATCAATTCTATTCCCATCATCAGAACGCCTAATTAGCAATCGTCTACACTCATTTCAACACTGACTAATTAAACTTATTATCAAACAAATAATATTAATTCATACCCCAAAAGGACGAACCTGAGCACTAATAATTGTATCACTAATTATATTTATTGGCTCAACTAACCTCTTAGGCTTACTTCCCCATACATTTACCCCTACCACACAACTGTCCATAAACCTAAGCATAGCCATCCCCCTATGAGCAGGAGCCGTAATTTTAGGATTCCGACACAAACTAAAAAGTTCTTTAGCCCACTTCCTACCACAAGGAACACCCATTTCACTCATTCCTATACTAATTATTATCGAAACCATCAGCTTATTTATTCAACCGATAGCACTAGCAGTACGACTAACAGCAAATATCACAGCAGGCCACCTATTAATGCACCTAATTGGAGGAGCTACTCTAGTACTCATGAACATCAGCCCACCAACCGCCACAATCACATTCATTATCCTTCTCCTACTTACAATGCTCGAATTTGCCGTAGCCTTAATTCAAGCCTATGTATTTACTCTCCTAGTAAGCCTGTACCTACATGATAACACATAATGACCCACCAAACCCACGCATATCACATAGTAAACCCAAGCCCATGACCACTAACAGGAGCACTATCAGCCCTCCTACTCACATCCGGCCTAGTAATATGATTCCACTACAGCTCCACAATTCTCCTCTCACTAGGCCTGCTAACAAACATTCTAACCATGTACCAATGATGACGAGACATCATCCGTGAAGGGACATTCCAAGGCCACCACACCCCTATTGTACAAAAAGGCTTACGATACGGAATAATCCTATTCATTATCTCCGAAGTATTCTTCTTCTCCGGATTTTTCTGAGCATTCTATCACTCCAGCCTAGTCCCTACCCATGACCTAGGCGGTTGCTGACCCCCAACAGGAATTACCCCCCTTAATCCCCTAGAAGTTCCTCTTCTAAACACATCAGTACTCCTGGCATCAGGAGTTTCAATTACATGAGCCCATCACAGCCTCATAGAAGGCAACCGAAATCACATAAACCAAGCCCTACTAATCACTATTCTCCTAGGACTATACTTCACTATCCTTCAAGCCTCAGAATATTACGAAACACCATTCTCCATTTCAGACGGAATTTACGGCTCGACATTCTTCATAGCAACAGGATTTCATGGCCTACATGTAATTATCGGCTCAACTTTCCTTATTATCTGCTTATTACGACAACTAAAATTTCACTTCACATCAAAACACCATTTTGGATTTGAAGCAGCAGCATGATACTGACACTTCGTAGATGTAGTTTGATTATTCCTATATGTTTCTATCTATTGATGAGGATCATACTCCCTTAGTATAAAAAATACAACTGACTTCCAATTAGTAAATTCTGAAAAAACTCAGAAGAGAGTAATTAATCTATTCATCGTTATTATAATTAATATTACTCTATCTTTTATCCTTATCACAATCGCATTCTGGCTGCCTCAAATAAACCTCTATTCCGAAAAAGCAAACCCATACGAATGTGGATTTGACCCAACAAGTTCTGCACGCCTCCCTTTTTCAATAAAATTTTTCTTAGTGGCTATTACATTCCTTCTATTCGACCTAGAAATTGCCCTCCTACTCCCCCTCCCATGAGCAGTACAAACAACTAGCATTACTACAATAACAACAACCGCCTTTATCCTAATTACTATCCTAGCTCTCGGCCTAAGCTACGAATGAACACAAAAAGGACTAGAATGAACAGAATAATTGGTAATTAGTTTAAATAAAATTAATGATTTCGACTCATTAGACTATGATAATAATCATAATTACCAACAATGACATCTGCCTTCCTAAATTTAACTCTAGCCTTTACATTATCTCTTCTAGGTACCCTTATATTCCGTTCTCACCTAATATCCACCCTCCTTTGCCTAGAAGGAATAATACTCTCCCTATTCATTATAACCTCAACATCCACATTAAACTCCAACTCCATAGCCTCTATAACCATTCCCATTACCATCCTAGTTTTCGCAGCCTGTGAAGCAGCAGTAGGTCTAGCCCTGCTAGCAAAAATTTCAAACACTTACGGAACAGATTACGTACAAAACCTCAACCTCCTGCAATGCTAAAAATTATTTTCCCTTCACTCATGCTCCTTCCACTAACATGACTCTCAACCAACAAAAAAGTCTGAACTAACGTTACCTCTTATAGCTTTCTAGTAAGCCTAATAAGTTTATCACTACTATGACAAAACGACGAAAATTACCTAAATTTTTCAATTATATTTTCTTCCGACCCTCTATCCACCCCCCTAATCATTTTAACGACCTGATTACTCCCACTAATAATTCTCGCTAGCCAAAATCATATAAAAAAAGAAACCTCCACACATCAAAAACTTTATATCTCAATACTCATTAGCCTTCAAATCTTACTTATCATAACATTTTCCACAACAGAACTTATCTTATTTTATATTCTATTCGAAGCCACTCTAATTCCAACATTAATCATCATTACCCGATGGGGCAACCAAACAGAACGTCTTAACGCAGGCATTTACTTCCTGTTCTACACATTAATTGGCTCAATCCCACTTTTAATCGCCCTGCTCTCAATTCAAAACTCTATAGGAACCCTCAACTTCCTAGTCCTCTCCCTCACAACACAACCTTTATCCTCAACATGATCTAACAGTATCATATGACTAGCATGCATAATAGCATTCATAGTTAAAATACCATTATATGGAGTACACCTATGACTACCAAAAGCCCACGTAGAAGCTCCAATTGCAGGATCCATAATCCTAGCAGCAATTCTACTAAAACTAGGAGGCTACGGAATAATACGAGTCTCCATCATCCTGGACCCCCTAACAAAATCCTTAGCCTATCCATTCATTATACTCTCTCTATGAGGGATAATTATAACTAGCTCAATCTGTCTACGCCAAACAGATTTAAAATCATTAATCGCTTACTCATCAGTAAGCCATATAGCCCTAGTTATTACAGCCATTATAATTCAAACACCATGAAGTTTCATAGGAGCTACCGTATTAATAATTGCACATGGTCTAACCTCATCACTCCTGTTCTGCCTAGCAAACACCAACTACGAACGAATCCACAGTCGAACTATAATTATAGCTCGAGGATTACAAATAGTCTTTCCACTAATAGCAACATGATGACTACTAGCTAGCCTAGCCAACTTAGCCCTACCACCCCTAATCAACCTTATAGGAGAGTTATTTATCGTTATAGCAACATTCTCCTGATCAAACCCCTCTATTATCCTTACAGCAACAAATATTATCATCACAGGAATGTATTCAATATACATAATTATTACAACCCAACGAGGCAAACTAACCAGCCACATAAATAACCTTCAACCCTCCCACACACGAGAATTAACACTCATGGCCCTCCACATCATTCCCCTTATATTATTAACAATTAACCCCAAACTCATCACAGGCCTGACAATATGTAGATATAGTTTACAAAAAACATTAGACTGTGAATCTAATAACAGGAAATTATACTCCTTATTTACCAAGAAAGTATGCAAGAACTGCTAATTCAAGCACCCATACTTAAACATATGGCTTTCTTACTTTTATAGGATAGAAGCAATCCATTGGTCTTAGGAACCAAGAACTTTGGTGCAACTCCAAATAAAAGTAATAAATATAATAACATCCGCAATCCTCATAATTTTAATTCTACTTACAGCACCAATCATTATCTCTATAACCAACCTACCCAAACTTATTGATTTCCCATCATATGCTACCTCATCAATCAAATTCTCATTTTTCCTTAGCCTATTACCCTTACTATTATTTTTTCACTATAATACAGAATACATAATCACTAACTGGCACTGACTAACCATTAACTCCATCAAACTTAGTATAAGCTTTAAAATTGACTACTTCTCAATCCTATTCCTATCGGTAGCCTTATTCGTAACATGATCAATCATACAATTCTCTTCATGATACATACATTCCGACCCCCACATTAACCGATTCATCAAGTACTTAATACTATTCCTAATTACTATACTAATCCTAACCTCAGCCAACAATCTATTTCAACTCTTCATCGGATGAGAAGGTGTAGGAATTATATCTTTCCTACTAATCGGATGATGATACGGCCGTGCAGACGCCAACACAGCCGCCCTCCAAGCAATTCTATACAACCGAGTAGGAGACATTGGCTTTATCCTAGCCATAACCTGGTTCTGCCTAAACATAAACTCTTGAGAACTCCAACAAATTTTCCTGACCAATAACAGCAACCTAGTACCCCTCACAGGGCTCCTAATTGCAGCTACAGGAAAATCTGCCCAATTTGGCCTACACCCATGACTTCCATCAGCCATAGAAGGCCCAACTCCTGTATCCGCCCTACTACACTCAAGCACCATAGTTGTTGCAGGAATCTTCCTAATAATCCGATTCCATCCACTAACCTCAAACAATAGCACTATCATAACAGCCATACTATGCCTTGGAGCCATCACTACACTATTCACAGCAATCTGTGCTCTCACCCAAAACGACATCAAAAAAATTGTAGCCTTTTCTACGTCCAGCCAACTAGGCCTTATAATAGTCACTCTAGGAATTAATCAACCCTACCTAGCCTTCCTCCACATCTGCACCCACGCATTCTTCAAAGCCATACTATTCATATGCTCTGGATCAATTATTCACAGCCTAAACGACGAACAAGACATCCGAAAAATAGGCAGCATAATAAAAGTAATACCATTTACATCATCCTGCCTTATTATCGGAAGCCTAGCCTTAACCGGAATACCTTTCCTCACAGGCTTCTATTCCAAAGACCTCATCATCGAAGCCATTAACACGTGTAATGCCAACGCCTGAGCCCTGATAATCACCTTAATCGCCACATCCATAACTGCTATGTATAGTATACGAATCATTTACTTCGTTACTATGACAAAACCGCGCTACTCCCCACTAATTACCATCAACGAAAACAACCCAAACCTCATCAACCCGATCAAACGCCTAGCATTAGGAAGCATTATAGCAGGCTTTCTTATTTCACTAAACATTCCCCCAACTAATATTCAAGTTCTTACAATACCCTGATATCTAAAAATAACAGCCTTACTCATCACAATCCTAGGCTTCGCCATCGCCCTAGAACTCAACAACCTAACCTCAAATTTATCATCAACAAACAAAGCCACCCGACCCTCATTATTCTCAACATCATTAGGCTATTTCCCATCAATCATACACCGTACAATTCCCCAAAAAACACTAAATTCCAGCTATAAAATGTCCCTAAACCTTCTAGACCTAATCTGACTAGAAAAAACAATTCCAAAATCAACCTCAATCACCCATACTCACCTATCCAAAATAATAGCCAATCAAAAAGGACTAATTAAACTGTACTTCCTATCCTTTCTCATTACAATCTCACTAATCTTTATTTTACACACACTTAATCCCGAGTGATTTCAATAATAATAAAAATCCCCGCAAACAAAGACCACCCAGCTACCACCATTATTCAAATAGCACAACTATAGATACCCGCTACCCCAATACCACCTTCCAGCATCACCCCAACATCATCAACCTCATACATTAATCAATCTCCCAGACTACTAAAATCAACTAACTCAACTTTACCACTCAAACGAAGCAAATAAAACATCACTAACTCCATAAGAAGACCCAAAACAAAAAAACCAAAAATAAACCAATTAGAGCCCCAAGTCTCCGGATATTCCTCAGTAGCCATAGCAGTCGTATATCCAAACACAACCAATATCCCACCCAAATAAATTAAAAACACCATTAAGCCTAAAAATGAGCCCCCAAAACCTAAGACCATTAAACACCCAATACATCCACTAACAATTAAACCAAACCCCCCATAAATAGGCGAAGGCTTCAACGCCAACCCTAAACAACCAACCAAAAACAAGAAACTTAAAATAAACATATAATTTGTCATCATTTCTACACAGCATTTAACTGTGACCAATGACATGAAAAATCATCGTTGTAATTCAACTATAGAAACATCTAATGACAAACATTCGAAAATCTCACCCTCTATTCAAAATCATTAACCACTCCTTCATTGACCTTCCTGCCCCATCCAACATCTCATCATGATGAAACTTCGGTTCCCTCCTAGGAGTATGCCTCATAATTCAAATCATCACAGGCCTATTCCTAGCAATACACTACACATCAGACACCACAACAGCATTCTCATCAGTCACCCATATCTGCCGAGATGTAAATTACGGCTGACTAATTCGATATTTACATGCCAATGGAGCCTCTATATTCTTCATCTGCCTATACCTCCACGTAGGACGAGGTATGTACTACGGATCCTACACCTTCCTAGAAACATGAAACATTGGAGTTATCCTACTATTTGCAGTTATAGCAACCGCATTCATAGGCTACGTACTTCCATGAGGACAAATATCTTTCTGAGGTGCCACAGTAATTACAAATCTACTATCAGCTATCCCCTATATCGGAACCACCCTAGTCGAATGAATCTGAGGAGGCTTCTCAGTAGACAAAGCAACCTTAACTCGTTTTTTCACCTTCCACTTCATTCTCCCATTTATCATTGCCGCCCTTGCAATAGTACATCTCCTTTTTCTTCACGAAACAGGATCAAATAACCCCACAGGACTAAACTCCGACGCGGACAAAATCCCATTCCACCCATATTACACAACCAAAGACCTCCTAGGAGTATTCATGCTACTTCTGTTTTTAATAACCCTAGTGCTATTCTTCCCGGACCTCCTAGGAGACCCAGACAACTACACACCCGCCAACCCCCTAAATACTCCACCACACATCAAACCAGAATGATATTTTCTTTTCGCCTACGCCATTCTACGCTCCATCCCCAACAAACTAGGAGGAGTCGTAGCCCTAGTCCTATCAATCCTCATCCTAGCCTTCCTACCATTCTTACATACCTCAAAACAACGCAGCCTAACCTTCCGCCCTATTACTCAAGCCCTATACTGAATCCTAGCAGCTAACCTTCTCATCCTAACATGAATTGGAGGCCAACCAGTAGAACACCCATTCATCATCATTGGTCAATTAGCCTCCATCAGCTATTTCTCAATCATCCTTGTCCTAATACCAATTTCCGGAATTATTGAGGACAAAATACTAAAATGAAATTAATTGTCCCGATAGTATAAAAATTACCTTGGTCTTGTAAACCAAAAATGAAGACTCAATCTTCTCAGGACATCACCCCACACATCAAGAAGAAGGTAACAACCCCTCACCATCAACACCCAAAGCTGATATTCTAATTAAACTACTTCTTGACAGTACATAAAATGATATAGGACATTAAGACATTAATGTATATCGTGCATTAACTTATTTTCCCCATGCATATAAGCAATGTAAATTTTAATTAATGTACTAAGACATAATATTCAAAACAACTTAAAATTTACAACAACATGAATATTCTTAAATACATTAAGATAATGTTTTTCGGACATATCTGTGTTATTAGACATACACCATAAAGTCATAAACCTTTCTCTTCCATATGACTATCCCCGCCCCCAATTGGTCTATATTTCTACCATCCTCCGTGAAATCAACAACCCGCCCACTAGTCCCCCTCTTCTCGCTCCGGGCCCATACAACTTGGGGGTCGCTATCCTGGAACTTTATCAGACATCTGGTTCTTACTTCAGGGTCATAAGTGGTTCATCGTCCATACGTTCCCCTTAAATAAGACATCTCGATGGTACAGGTCTATCTACCCGTGACCAACAAAGCCATAAACTTCATACATTTGGTATTTTTTAATTTTCGGATGCCTTCAGTCAACATAGCCGTCAAGGCATGAAGGTCAGCCCAAAGTCCCGGCGAACCTCTTAATTAAGAGTCATTTATCCCCATAAACAAAGCTCTAAAGGCTATATATCCATGTTTGTAAGACATATGAATTTACCAAAACTGAAAAAACTATCAACCAACAAACCCCCCCACCCCCCAACTTTAATGCCAAACCCCAAAAACATTAAAGAAAACCAAAAATACTTGATTCTAAAAGATCCATTTCCATTCTAATGGACCACAGAATTTTGACCTAAATTCTAGTATTAGTAAAATTTTCCTGCACAAACTTTACCTAACAAAAACCCCTCTTCCCCACCCAGCCCTAAAGAAATTTATTATGCACACA